TGGAGACCCACGTTCTACCGAACTGAACTAAGAGCGCTTTATTATCACAATAAATATTTTGTAACCCCAATTTATCTTGCATATATATATACTATAAAAAAAAAAAATGAAATATTTATTTAATTATGTATGTACAATTTTATTAATTGATCTCAATTGATCCCTCGTTACTGCTCAGAAGATAAGTAATAGGTAGGGATGACAGGATTTGAACCCGTGACATTTTGTACCCAAAACAAACGCGCTACCAAACTGCGCTACATCCCTTTCAATTGGTCTACAGTGTCATTGTAGAGAATCCCTGTCTTGTTTTCCACATCTTTATTTCCTACATTGATATACACAAACTATCTTATCATTTCTTCCTTCTTACTTTTGGTCTCATATATCATATAACAAACATATAATATGGTAAAAGACTTATATAAAGTATGAAATAAATATGAAATCTACCACAAAAAATTAATATTTTTTAGGAATTTAAGGCGGAAATGGACGTATTTTTTTTCTTTTAATAAATATCTATTTTGTACATTTCAATTTGAATTAGGAACTCCGCGTACAAGTGGTAAGTCATTAACTACATATACACATCCGGTCATATATGTATTACCATTATGTATTACAAATTCTAATAAAATTACAATAACGAATACAGAAAGAGGAGTTTTTAAAATGCGAGATCTAAAAACATATCTCTCCGTGGCACCGGTAGTAAGTACTCTATGGTTCGGGTCTTTAGCAGGTTTATTGATAGAGATCAATCGTTTTTTTCCGGATGCGTTGATATTCCCCTTTTTTTCATTCTAGCTATTGATATGGGAAGGGGGAAGAAGATTAGAGATACAATCAAATATCTGTAACTAATCCCTACCCCTCCCTTCTTTTTTTCTTTGTTTTTTTTTTCTTTTTTTACTTATTCTTTCTAAAAAAAAAAAAAAAAAAACAAAGAAAAAGCGGTTTCACCCTCAGTGAAACTATGAACTCGGGCTCAGGCTCAAATTAAATTAATAATAGAATGGAAATGCGGTGGTTGGGGCAACAATATCATACAAGATACTTAACTGAAAATGAAATACTGTACGGCAATTAAAAATTATAAATATAGTTAGAAATCATTATATTACTTATTATTTATTACTATATTGATTATTGATTGCAACAAAATATTTCTTTCATAATTTGATTTCGAGTTACCTGCTTCTATTTTTGTGTCCTTTCTTCTTCCTTGCTTCGGGTCGGAAAATTAAAGAATTGAGTGAATCAAAAACCAAAGGAGGTTCATGGCTAAGGGTAAAGATGTCCGAGTAACGGTTATTTTGGAATGTACCAGTTGTGTTCGAAATCGTGTTAATAAGGAATCAATGGGCATTTCCAGATATATTACTCAAAAGAATCGACACAATACGCCTAGTCGATTGGAATTGAGAAAATTCTGTCCCTGTTGTTACAAACATACGATTCATGGGGAGATAAAGAAATAGATCGACCCGATCGCTCGTGTGTCAGTCTTCCAAGGAAGATGAAAAATTACATATTATATATAACAATATATATATATATATAATTTATTTGAATTTATTTTTGAATTTATTTAAATATAAATAAATATAAACAAATAAATATAAACAAACCAAATCCTATTTCGATCGGATCAAAGATGATGTAGAATTAAGAAATAGGATTGGGATTTTCAGGATAAGGAATAAACAAACCATGGATAAATCCAAGCGAATCTTTCTTAAATCTAAGCGATCTTTTCGTAGGCGTTTGCCTCCGATCCAATCGGGGGATCGAATTGATTATAGAAACATGAGTTTAATTAGTCGATTTATTAGCGAACAAGGAAAAATATTATCTAGACGGGTGAATAGATTGACCTTAAAACAACAACGATTAATTACTATTGCTATAAAACAAGCTCGTATTTTATCTCCGTTACCTTTTCTTAATAATGAGAAACAATTTGAAAGAAGCGAGTCAACCGCTAGAGCTGCTGGTCTTAGAACCAGAAAAAAAATAGGTTGACTCTTCAATTGAATTGAATCAAAATAAAATTCCAATCCAAACTCAAATGCGGATTGACGTTTTTTTTTTTGTTCGAAAAATCGTAAAATCGAAATGTCCTGTCGTAAGAAAAAAAATGGGAGAAGAGGAATAAATATTTTTTATTTAACGTCTTTCTTCATTTTGATGACTTTATCATATTTTATCATACTAATTTCTACTCTACCTTCCCAGAGTTCATTCTCCAGGGAACTCCATTTAAACTATTCCAACGGATTCCTTCCAATCTCTTTATTTTATGATCTCATTGGAAATCATATAAAGACAACTCTTATTTAATATAGCTATTTGTGCAAGTATTTTACGATTAAGAAGTAACTGTCTCTTGTACAGATTGTGTATAAATTTACTATAACTAAAGTATACTTTATTCTCGCGAATTACTGCATTTATCCGAGTGATCCACAACCGACGAAAATCTCTCTTTTGTCTACCTCTATCCCGATGAGCCGAAACCAAAGCTCTTATTTTCTGTTGAGTAATAGTACGAGTAAGTCTTGAATGAGCCCCTCGAAAGGTTGATGCAAATAAACGAATTTTTGTTCTACGTCTTCGAGCTATATACCCTCGTTTAATTCTGGTCATTGAATAAATGAAACTTTGATGAATAACTAATTGATTTCCTTTCTTTCAGTTATTCCCTTCCCCTAGTCTATTAATAACAAAACGGATTCTTCCAATGTATAAAATTTAAATTCCAATGGCTTTTGCTACTATAACCTTCCCGACCACGATTTTTTTTTTTTTTTTTCTAGGTGAAATGCCTAGAAAAAAATTGTATTGATATTAGGTATCAAAAACACATAAAAGTAGTAAATATAAATGGATATAGTGGGTTCCATCGTTTCTATGGTTACTTCTTAAACGGTGAGGTCCTCTCTATACACCGGAGCCCTTCTTTCATTTAATCAATGTTATTGTTAACTTGTACAGTTCACACTCTTTGGCTCTACCCATAATTATCCAGTACGAGGTCTTTCACAATGAGATCTACTTATACAGTAACGGTATTTAATTATGAAGATTAGCTGAGTAGCTGACCCTGTTAGTCCGTTCTTGCAAGAGTAAGGTATAATTTTTCTGCTTTTTAAAATAGTATTTCCCCTGCTTAATGGATATCATTTGCTATCAATGGAGAATTCTTTCTCATCTTATAAAACGAGTTGATTGGATTTGCACCAACGGAAACCATACATTTGATACCACAATAGAAGAATAGATCTTTTTGATTTTTAGATATTGAATGGAGTTCTTCCATTCTAGTCTATTCACTGGTACTGATCGTTGATACTGGATCAATTGTTTTCTTTCTTTTGTCCTAGCCCATGATCTGAACGAGTCGCACATACACCCTAGTACATGTTCCTCGTCGCTGAGGACATCCCCCAAGAGCGGGGGATTTCGTGACATTTCTGATTGGCTGTCTTGTGTTTCTAATAAGTTGTTTAATAGTTGGCATATTGAATCATATACATAATGGGCTGGTTTAGATCGATCTTAACCGGATGATTATGAATTATTTTATTTGTATATTAATAGATTAATGAATAGAATATTAAATCCGGTAAGAAGATAAAATCTCAAATCACCAATTCGTCTGAAATTTTTGTTATTTTTTCTTTTTTATTCAGTCGCTACAAGATCAACAATTCCATGAGCTTGGGCTTCTGTTGCTGACATAAAAACATCTCTTTCCATATCTTCGGATACAACCCATAAGGGTTTGCCTGTCCTTTGTACATAAACCCTTGTGACGGTTTCGCGCAGCTTCAAAAGTTCTTCCGCTTCCAAGATAAATTCTCCCGTCTGTGCCTCATAAAAAGAACTAGCAGGTTGATGGATCATTACCCTGATGATATAACATAATAAATGTTTATTCTATCTCGCATGATGGTAAGGTGAAGAGATAAAGAATAATAAAATATATAATTGAACAACCGTACAGGCATCTTTTACGCATTGCATACGGCTCTATAATGGAATTCGTTTTTACCTTACTTAAATATCAAATAAATTAAATATAGGGTCTATCAGACTCGGGTTGGTAAATGATCCAATAACCACCCTTCTTTTTGTTTTTGGAGTAGTTCAAAAATACTATGATGGCTCCGTTGCTTTATATATTTATTTCGTCTGTTATTTAGCAATCCCAAAGTTTCTTTTTTTTTTTTCAAATAAAAAAACAAGATTTTTTTTTTATTTTCATATTCTTTCATAACCTAAATATTGTTAAGAGCCTCCCGGCGTGAAAACAAAAAAGTTTGTGACGCTGAAATAGGCTTCCCGATAGATTAGATAAAATCGGAAATACCTTTTATCTCATACTACTCTTTCGATACATAATTTAAGGGTTAAAAAAATTTATCATATCGAATTCGAAGTGCCATGCTATTATTACTTAATATTCATATTTCATATAGCGCGAAGGCATAGTCTTCTTTTTTCTCTCAAATCAAATAAAAAACTCATTGGCGCCAAGCGTGAGGGAATGCTAGACGTTTGGTAATTTCTCCTCCGACCAGAATAAAAGATCCCATTGAAGCGGCTAATCCCATGCATATTGTCTGTATATCTGGTCGCACAAATTGCATAGTATCATAAATAGCTACTCCGGGTATTACCCATCCGCCAGGAGAATTTATAAACAAATATAGATCTTTGGTATCATCCTCTATACTGAGATATACCATAAGACCAATAAGTTGATTCGAGATCTCGCTATCAACCCCTTGGCCTAAAAAAAGTAATCTTTCTCGATAAAGTCGGTTGATTGGGATAAAGTTGTATCCCTTAGAAACCGTACATGCACCTTTTGATGCATACGGTTCAACAAAAATAACGAAAAAAAATAAAAGAATCAATGTGTAGATGTAGATTCTAGCGCTTTCTTTTATTTTTTTTTTCTCATACCAGGCTTTTAACTTATAAAAAGGGGCTTTTCTTTCATTTTTCAAAAAAGATGGGCCTGTTTTGTTTATCTATAAAAAAAAATTACTAAATTTATCTAACTAACTTTTCATTGATGTATTGTTTCATCGAGATACAATCTCAATCGCGATGTAATTTTCTTGTTCCTGAATGGGCTTCTTCAATTTTTTTAGGTTTATGCTCTACTCCGAGTAAAGATCCGCCCGATTTGGATTTGCACATATATGACAAATGCCCCAATACCACGTCCTTTTGCTACGACTTCCTTTTTACAATTTATTTCATGTCTTACAACAGATATTCAATGCATTCATCATATTACTCGATTGATTAACAGTTTGAGATCACTTCTATTATAAATATATAAGAGAAATAGAATATGATAGAATATAGTAATCATAAATAGATTTATTACCGGTTTTTTTCTAAACGGAGCCTGGATACTTCATTTTATTGGCCTAACCAAGATAACCATAAATTATTCTAATTGATAATATTAATCTGTATACCCTCCCGAAAAAATGGATCTAATTGAACTTCACGCTCCAAATTTTTGATAATTCAATCAATCTTTCTTGGGCGAAGGGGAGGATATCTCGATCGGGGAAGAGAATGGGGAAATACCATATGACCCAATATATCTGACAAGTCGCACTATACGTCAATCCACAATGCATCTTCCTCTCCAGGACTTCGAAAAGGTACTCTTGGAACACCAATAGGCATTAAATAAAAGAAAAATTAAGTACTATATCTCACTTTGATGTGAAAGCGTAACAATGGATTTAGTGTCCTACTAATATTGGCCTTTATCATATTTTATCCATAGATTGACTAAGTTCATAAAAAAAGATAAAGAAGACAAAATGAATAAAGGAAAATTATTACAAATAAGTCCTTTGAATGATGAACAAATATATATATGCATTCACTCATATAAAATGGTATCAACTCCCCTACCATTGCGTATTGGTACTTATCGGGTGTAGAATAGATCTGCTTCTTTTTGTTCCTACGAACAAAATAGTTTCATTATTACTAAAAGTAATTGAAAAGAATCAAACAAATCAAACAAATATTAATTCTTTCCCCAAGATAATCCACTAAAAAGAGGGTCCACAGCATAGTTTTTTCCAATGCAATAAAGTTACATTGTGTCTATTTTTCATTGATAAAGGGGTATTTCCATGGGTTTGCCTTGGTATCGTGTTCATACCGTCGTATTGAATGATCCCGGTCGTTTGATTTCTGTCCATATAATGCATACAGCTCTGGTTGCTGGTTGGGCCGGTTCGATGGCTCTATACGAATTAGCAGTTTTTGATCCTTCTGATCCTGTTCTTGATCCAATGTGGAGACAGGGTATGTTCGTTATACCCTTCATGACTCGTTTAGGAATAACCAATTCATGGGGCGGTTGGAGTATCACAGGGGGTACTGTAACGAATCCGGGTATTTGGAGTTACGAAGGTGTGGCCGGGGCACATATTGTGTTTTCGGGCTTGTGCTTTTTGGCAGCTATCTGGCATTGGGTGTATTGGGATCTAGAAATATTTACTGATGAACGTACAGGAAAACCCTCTTTGGATTTGCCTAAGATCTTTGGAATTCATTTATTTCTATCAGGGGTGGCTTGCTTTGGTTTTGGTGCATTTCATGTAACAGGATTGTATGGTCCTGGAATATGGGTGTCCGATCCTTATGGACTAACTGGAAGGGTACAATCCGTAAATCCAGCGTGGGGTGTGGAGGGTTTTGATCCTTTTGTTCCGGGAGGAATAGCCTCTCATCATATTGCAGCAGGGACCTTGGGCATATTGGCGGGTCTATTCCATCTTAGTGTACGTCCACCTCAACGCCTATACAAAGGATTACGTATGGGAAATATTGAAACCGTCCTTTCCAGTAGTATTGCTGCTGTCTTTTTTGCCGCTTTTGTAGTTGCTGGAACTATGTGGTATGGTTCAGCAACGACCCCGATTGAATTATTTGGTCCCACTCGTTATCAATGGGATCAAGGATACTTCCAACAAGAAATATATCGAAGAATTGGTGCTGGGTTGGCTGAAAATCAAAGTTTATCTGAAGCTTGGTCTAAAATTCCCGAAAAACTAGCTTTTTATGATTACATCGGCAATAATCCGGCAAAGGGGGGGTTATTCAGAGCGGGCTCAATGGACAACGGGGATGGAATAGCTGTTGGGTGGTTAGGACATCCTATCTTTAGAGATAAAGAGGGGCGCGAACTTTTTGTACGTCGTATGCCTACTTTTTTTGAAACATTTCCGGTTGTTTTGGTAGACGGAGACGGAATTGTTAGAGCCGATGTTCCTTTTAGAAGGGCGGAATCTAAATATAGTGTCGAACAAGTAGGTGTAACTGTCGAGTTCTATGGCGGCGAACTCAACGGAGTCAGTTATAGCGATCCCGCTACTGTGAAAAAATATGCTAGACGTGCTCAATTGGGTGAGATTTTTGAATTAGATCGTGCTACTTTGAAATCCGATGGTGTTTTTCGTAGCAGTCCACGTGGTTGGTTTACTTTTGGACATGCTTCGTTTGCTTTGCTCTTCTTCTTCGGACACATTTGGCATGGTGCTAGAACCTTGTTTCGAGATGTTTTTGCTGGTATTGATCCAGATTTAGATGCTCAAGTGGAATTTGGAGCATTCCAAAAACTTGGAGATCCAACTACAAGAAGACAAGTAGTCTGATACAATATGCTTTGTTACTTGTTACTTTTCATTTTTATTTTCTTTTTTTTTTTTTATTTTTAGATGGGGTACCAGATATGATTTGAATCACTGCCTTTTCTTTGACTCTTGTTCTTTATTTATCCGGGAGACGATCCCAAATAAACAGGTATGGAAGCTATAATTGTAAACCACGATCGAATCTATGGAAGCATTGGTTTATACATTCCTTTTAGTCTCAACTCTAGGAATAATTTTTTTCGCTATCTTTTTTCGAGACCCGCCTAAAGTTCCAACTAAAAAGGTGAAATGATTTGTCATTATCTCAATTGAAGTACGGATCCTCCCAATATTGGGAGGATCCGTACTTCAACTAGTCCCCGTGTTCCTCGAATGGATCTCTTAGTTGTTGAGAGGGTTGCCCAAAAGCAGTATATAAGGCGTACCCAGTAAAACTTACAAGTAAACCAGATAAAAAGATGGCAACTAGGGTTGCTGTTTCCATGATTATATAGTTTTAAGACATTATAAAGTTTTAAGACCACAATGGATCTATGATAAGATCATTTATTTACAACGGAATGGTATACAAAGTCAACAGATCTTACTGAATATAAAATATTATGGCTACACAAACCGTTGAAGGTAGTTCTAGATCTGGCCGCCCAAAACGAACTAATGCGGGGAGTTTATTGAAACCATTGAATTCAGAATATGGTAAAGTAGCTCCTGGGTGGGGAACTACTCCTTTGATGGGTCTCGCAATGGCTCTATTCGCGATATTCCTATCTATTATTTTGGAGATTTATAATTCTTCCATTTTACTGGATGGAATTTCAATGAATTAGATTCACAAGAACCATTAACTGGCTTTTTCAATACAAAGTGAAGCGTTTAGGTTTCTGATTTTTATCCCATTCTATTTTGGTAGTTTGACCGTGGAATTTCTTTGTTTCTGTATTTCCGGAATATGAGTGTGTGACTTGGTATAAACGATCCTATGGATAGTACAGAGAATGGGTCTGTCATCTTGATAGAGATGGTTTTACTTCGTCGGATATTCATTCTAGTATCTGGAGCACGGAATATATGAAATAGATTACTATTAGAACTATGATTCATACTTAATAGTCAGACCTCGTGTCCGGACTTCAAAAAATTTTTTCAAAGAGTTAGAAGTTATAAATAGAAATATTTTTATTCTTTCAAACTTCCGTTTATGCTTATTTTGATCAAAGGACAAAACAAAGGTTTCTTTGGTTTGGATTTTTAGTCATTATATCTATTCATTGAATAAGTGATGATCCAATGGTTCTTACTCAGGGAATTTTGGGACTTAGACTTAGTTTGAAAGGGTTTTATTGAATCATCGTGGTTTTAGTATGAATCTGAGGTTTTAATCAATTCATAGGGTCTTAACAAGAGAATTCCTATCAATAATAAAGAAAACAGCAGTAAAGCCGCATTACACATAAATAACACCAAAGAAAATAGGTAAATAGAAGATTCAAGAGGCCTATAACGATCAATATATAGACGAATGAGCCGACTTGATTTTTTGGCATTATAACCACAAAGAAGAGCTTTCGGATTTTTATTCTTTAGTATCTTCAAAAAAAAAATTGAATCATAAATCATAGAATTAATAAATTTCAAACTTTATATTACACACATCCGTTAGAACTAGTATTTGGGTGTTTCTGTTTGAGCCGTACGAGATGAAATTTTCATATACGGTTCTCCGGGGGGGTCCCCTTGATTTACCTATCTCAATAAAATCTATGATTGGTTCGAAGAACGTCTTGAGATTCAGGCAATTGCCGATGATATAACTAGTAAATATGTTCCTCCTCACGTCAACATATTTTATTGTCTAGGGGGAATTACGCTTACTTGTTTTTTAGTACAAGTAGCTACCGGGTTTGCTATGACTTTTTATTATCGTCCGACCGTTACGGAGGCCTTTGCTTCTGTTCAATATATAATGACTGAAGCTAATTTTGGTTGGTTAATCCGATCAGTTCATCGATGGTCGGCAAGTATGATGGTCCTAATGATGATCCTGCACGTATTTCGCGTGTATCTCACCGGCGGCTTTAAAAAACCTCGTGAATTGACTTGGGTTACAGGTGTGGTTTTGGGTGTATTAACCGCATCTTTTGGTGTAACTGGTTATTCCTTACCTCGGGACCAAATTGGTTATTGGGCAGTAAAAATTGTAACAGGCGTACCAGACGCTATTCCTGTAATAGGCTCGCCTCTGGTAGAGTTATTACGCGGAAGTGCTAGTGTAGGACAATCCACTTTGACTC